AGGAATGGTTGGATAATTGGTTTATATAAATCGTTCTTGGATAAAACCATAGCGAAAAATGACATTGCCAAAAAGTGACAAGGTAAAATTTCCATTTATTCATGAAAAGAGATGTCCCTTTTGAAGCCAGAATGGATCTTCTTTGATACCTAATATAATGCATGAAAGGTTCCTTGACCAACCATAGGTTCGCCCGAAAATCCTTAATCTTAACAAAGACGTTCACAAGACGTTCTAGTTTTACATAGAAATAGATTCGTTCAATAAGAACTCCAGAAGATGTTGATCGTAAATGAAAAGATTGGTTACGTAGAAAGACGAAAATGGATTCGTATTCACATACATGAGAATTATATAAGAATAAGAATAATTTTTGATTTCTTTTTGAAAAAGAGGAGCTGGCTTTCTTTGGAATAATAAGACTATTCCAATTACAATATTCGTTGAGAAAGACTCGTAATAAATGCAAAGAAGAAGCATCTTTTACCCAATAGCGAAGGGTTTGAACCAAGATTTCCACATGGATGGGGTGAGGTATTATTATATCTAACACAAAATTTAAATGTGAAAAATTGTCCTCGAAAAAGGGAAATATTGAATGAATTGATCGTAAATTCTGAGATTTTCCTATCTTGTTCGTTTTACCTTCTAGACAAGATAGAAATTGGAAAGAAAATGGAATTTCAAAAATAAAAGCAAATCCCTCTGATATGATTTGAGAATACAAATTCTTGTTGCACGCCCCAAATTTATTTTGGTTAGAATCATTAGAAGAAATAAGAAAATGATTCTGTTGATACATTCGAGTAATTAACCGTTTCACAATCAGTAAACTTGATTTATTGTCATAACCCGGATTTTCCGACAAAATTGATCTACTTAAAGCACGATTATGAGCAAATGCATAAATATACTCCTGAAAGATAAGTGGATATAGGAAGTCGTGTTGTTGAGATCTCTCTAGCTGTAAATATCTTTGGATTTGCTCCACTTGAAATTCGATTTGAATCAAAGGTAGAAGATTTGAAGGGTTATCAAATGATACATAGTGCGATACAGTCAAAACAAGGTATGCTAGTAAGAATAGATACCTCGGAGACAGGTAAACTTATCAACGGATTCTCTACCTTATCTTTTTTCCATCCATTTTATTTAATTCGTCTATGTTATAGGATAACAAGATGGTTAGAAATCTTTTATTTTTTAAACCTAATCGCTCTTTTGATTTCGGAAAAAAACTTTCTTTTTCTTTATCAATATACTGCTTCTTTTACACACACATCTTCAGTCCATAATAGAGAATGCCGATAGTTAGGATTCATTAAAATAAAAATAGAATACACTCATGGAGGGAAAAGTGCTTCCCGTATCAGGCACTAATTTATTTTTAACGTCTAATTAGATCGGGAAATTAAATTATTCAAATTAAGAACAGAAGCTGGTTGCTTTTTCTTTCTGATAATTAATTGAAGCCGCAGGGCTCCTATCCATTTATTCATTTGACCCAACTTTATTTTGTTACGTTCCAAGAATTCGAACAAGGTTTTGCACCAATCCGACAAGAATGAAATATCCTCAGAACTCTCCATTGATACGACATGCTATGTTCTCCATTTATTCCCTTTCAGGATCAGTCGTGGTCTTCCAAAGTTTACCAACGGTATGGACGAATTCGTCACTTCATCCAAATGTGTAAAAGATTCTAGCCGCACTTAAAAGCCGAGTACTCTACCGTTGAGTTAGCAACCCGAAGAAACTATAGATTAAACAAAACTTCAACAAAGGTTGTATCTATACAACCCGAACCAAATTCAATTTAATTGAATTTAAACAAAGAGAAAAGAGATTTTACAATCTAATCAAACCATTGACATTGAGTTAAAAAATCTAAAAAAAACAGATTTTCGAATGGATTCATTTTTCTGTTTTGATTAGATGAAAATGCAATAAATTAAAAAGTTAGAAAATTGTCAAAATTGATAGAGCATCCCTTATGCTATCTAGCTTTTTTTTCAATCACAAAAACCTCTTGTATCAAAGAAAGCATCATTTGAATAAGATAAAGTCAAAAAACTACGGGACAGAAATAAATAGACCCGGTTCACTTATCACGATGAATTATATTTGTTCAATACAATATTGTCAATATAAATGTTGAGAAAAGAAGACAGTCGAAAAACTGTTAAATTGAAATTCTTTGAATTTCAATTTAACAATGCAATAATATTCAAAATTGTCTGGATTGTCACTACATATCTAATCTACATAGATAGAAAAAGTAAAAAAGTGTAAATGGAAGACTAAAAAAAATAAGAATTCAAAAAAATATAGGATTTTTTAGTCCCTAATGTATTTCATCAATCTAAGTGGAATAAGCAAAGTGGATTCATTGTTGGTTAGTCGAGTTCCACACACAATTAAAGGGAAATGCCCTAATTTGATATTTATAAGTTTATAAGATAAAAAAATTAGGGTTTTGTCATTCTAGATAGACCACCTAGATCATCGAATTCGACGGAAACTATGAAAAATAAAGACGAATACAGCAGAAAAAAAGGCGGGGTCCACAAGTCGAGACAAATTAGACAAAGTTATATACAAGTCGCTACCCCGGTATTTCTTTAATTGAATTTCATTTGATTAGACGGAAGTTCCTTAAAAACTTCCGCTTTCTTTAAAAGATTCTGAACAGTTCCTGTGGGTTGAGCACCTTTTTCAAGGAAATATAGAATAAGAGGAACATTTAAATAAGTTTCATTCTTCAGTGGATCATAAAAACCCACTTTTCTAAGATCTTTTCCTTCTCTTCGGGATCGAACATCAATTGCAACGATTCGATAGACGGCTCATTGGGATAGATGTAGATGAACAATACCCCCCCTAGAACCGTATAGGAAGTTTTATCCTCATACGGCTCACGAAAAAATGATTTGATTCGAAGTTTTGTCTATATATATAGAATATATACAATTCTAATAAATAAAATGACAAATGGGCCTAAAAAATCAATTAGACTATGATTTCAGTCTTTTTTTTCTTCCTGAAAATGAAAAAATAAACCATTCGTACTCATAACTCAAGTTGGATAACTCTCAAATAGTTCAAAGGAAAAATCTTGAGTCAATTTCATTTTTTGAGTAGTCTTTACTCCCTTTTGTTTGTCTCGTTTAAACTATTTCCAATTCTATTTGGATTCTTTAGTCCGATCCAGTTATTGAGACGATCGACACAATTAGACAATTAAAAGGGTGTTTCCTTGTTGTTAGATCCTTTTTCCTTTCCTTATTTTTAATCATTGGGTTTAGACATTACTTCGGCGCTTCTTAATCCTTTCAAAATAAAATGGCAGCAACATACCCCTTTTTGATTTCTTTCGATCAAAGAATCCTATGGACAGTCGATTCCCGCGTGATACGCTTTGAGTCGAAAAATTTTGATCAATTTCACCAAGTTTTGCTTTTGAATTGTAAACTTGCTCGAATCGGATCCTTTTGATTCCTATATATGTTCCATATATTTACGAAGTAGTTCCTCCAATTGATTGGCATTAACCCTAGATCCTTGCCCCCGAGAAATGAATGAATACTTTCTATTCAAGCTCCATTATGGACTATTTACAACCCAACAAAAAACGAAGGGTTCAAGTGTAACAGAACAAACAATGTCGAGCCAGGAGCACCCTCATTCCTAGACAAATCGAAAATGGTGGATGTAAAAATCCACAACGGATCGTGTCCTTCAAGTCGCACGTTGCTTTCTACCACATCGTTTCAAACGAAGTTTTACCATAACATTCCTCTAATTTGGAACCGGTATGGATTGATTCAATTATGGAATCATGAATAGTCATTGTTTCAGCTGTCCATAGACATCGTAATCTATACTTTTCTTCTATATATGAATATATGATATGTAGAACGATTTTTCTGAAAAAGTCTTAGCAAGACAGCATTTTTAACATACTTTTAACATACATAAATAATATATAGATACGAGAAAGAAATAGAAATAGAGAAACGAATAGCTTTTTGAATCTCCATCTTCAATGGAACAATAAGCATCACCTTTGATCTTCCTATGAAGATCAGTCTTTCTTTTTGAATTGACTCATCACTGATTTAATTTCAAATTTCTATTTGAAATAGATCAAAGAAACGAATAAAGAAATCTATTTTTTTTCATGAGATGTATAAAGATGAGATGTATAAAAAAATGATGTAAGTGAAGATTTGAATCTTTCTGATTACGAAAAGAAAAATCGAAAAAAATAGGGAGGGGTTTTCGTATCTATCAGATAGACTGAAGAATTGTGACTGTTATAGATATTCTATAATATAGAATATCTATAATTTCAGTTTAAATAATTTAAGAATTACAAATATTTTTCACAAAAACCAAAAAATTTTCTTGTCATTGAAATAGAATGATATATACCATATAAGCTAAACATTTCCTCATTTTATATGATTATATTATATGATTGATATGCATTTGGTTTAACATGGGGTTGAGTAATATCGACTCTTGTCATAATCCTAAAGTGAATAAAAGGGATAGGATAAATCGCCCCTGCCTCAATTGTTAGATCGATTTCCAACTTTTCAGTAGAGTCAAACACGAAATACCTAAATCAAAAATCAAATGAGATTCAAAGAAAAAACATTGGCTCCATAACACATTTCTATATAATATGGAACTTGATCGTTTGTTAATGAAATTAGAAGAGACACAGATAATTATATTATATAGGGATTAACTCCTATCCGCCCCCCCTAGGGGAATAATGGAGCATAAAAAATGGATCTACGCTGGGACGGAAGGATTCGAACCTCCGAATAGCGGGACCAAAACCCGTTGCCTTACCACTTGGCCACGCCCCATTTCAATTTCGAATCGACACCAAGAAACAATAATATTGGTATTGCTTGTTTGTCAACTCCAGTCAAAATATCTATAGAATAGATTGGTACTAGGATTTTGATCTATATAGATATAGAATTCAACTTAATTTATTGATCATTACATAGAATTCAATTAAGATATTGTATGAAAGTATGATTTCTTCTATTCTCCTTTGAGAATTGGAGGATTTTTGATTGGGTGGATTCAAAGAAGAAGAAGGGTGTCTACCTTTCTTACTTTCTTTTTCCTTATATCAAAAACGCAATCAAAATGCAATTATCTCCAAGAACAAAATGTCTGTTATGCTTAATATCGTTAGTTTGATCTGTATTTGTATTAATTCTCCCCTTTTTTCGAGTAGTTTTTTCTTCGGCAAATTGCCCGAAGCCTATGCTTTTTTGAATCCAATCGTAGATGTTATGCCAGTCATACCTCTTCTTTTTTTTCTCTTAGCTTTTGTTTGGCAAGCTGCTGTAAGTTTTCGATGAGCTCCTGAATAATAATATCCTAGAAAATGCACAATTTCCTCGATACAAAAATTCGAACAATTGAAAAAAATCAGATAAGTTTTAGAGTATGAACCCTTGATTCGCACACTGAAATTCGTGGATAGTCGCCAAAATAAATATAAATATAGGGCTTACGTCCGTTTCCTCATTTTTGACCCTTTTCCGGTGAAAGACCCTAGCCCTATGTAGGGTCTCCCACAATATCTAATGGATATAAACGACAATTTTTGTTAATGAAAAACAAATTCATTTGTGACAATGCATTTATAGAAAAACCTCATTTCTTGGTGTTAAATATAGGATATGTGGTAAAAACTGGAAGATCTATTCTCTTTTTTTTTTCAAAAAAATCATCTTGGAGATTGTGTAATGCTTACTCTGAAACTCTTCGTTTATACCGTAGTGATATTTTTTGTGTCTCTCTTTATCTTTGGATTCTTATCTAATGATCCGGGGCGTAATCCTGGACGGGAAGAATAAAATACAAAGGGTTTTCCTTGGTTAATTTTCAAATTTTCTTAGGATTTTATCTATTCTACACGTTTCGCTAAGATTTGAAAAATTTGAAAAAAAAAAGAAATCAATTCATCAACGGAAACGGAAAGAGAGGGATTCGAACCCTCGGTACGAATAACTCGTACAACGGATTAGCAATCCGACGCTTTAGTCCACTCAGCCATCTCTCCCAATTGAAAAAGATAATTACTACATTACACATAACGTAAGGAATCTTTCTTTCTCTTTCTTCTTTATCGATTATATTATATATATATAGATCCACAAATCGGGAATTTCCTTTATCTAAAAGATGGGCTCGACCGCGCGAACAATCGAACTAAAAAAAAAGCAAGACTTCTTTGTGTTGATTTTGTTCGAAAGGCCCTTCTTATTCTCACGGCCCGGCCTGGTCAGTACCTATACCTAGCCGGGCTCTTTTTTTTGTTGTTGTTCCAACGAATTATAGATAAATAATGATTTCTCTGATTTGAAAACAAAAAATACTTTTTTTATTATATTCATGGAACAACAACAAAAAAAAGACTATTTACATTCTTTTTCTTATTATATTTTAATTTTACCAAACTAAAAAAGAAACTATTGATTCTTCCACAATGCATTTTTATGTTATGATTTTAGTGTTTTTTTTTGATCCGTATCTATCTTCTTCAGCAAAAGAGAAAGCTTTAGTTATTTAATTATTTCATTTAAATTAAATGAAGCCTCTTTTCCGAATCTCATTCAATTTTGATCTCCTCGCGAAAAAGTTCAACGCTCTCATTTTGATGATTCTTTGATGATCCTATACTTGATCATGCTCAATTATCTTGTTCGACAAAAGGTCCATTTGTATACAATAATCATATTGTAGCGGGTATAGTTTAGTGGTAAAAGTGTGATTCGTTCTGTTAACCCTTAATAGTTAAAGGGTCTTTCGGTTTTATTTATATTCCGACCAAAAACTTTATTTCTTAAAAAGATTTAATCCTTTACCTCTCAATGAGAAATTCGAGAAAAAAAATACGAATTCTCGTGATTTGTATCCACGAGTCACTTATAAATTGAAAAGTTGGATTATGAAATTGCGAAACAGAATTTTTGAATTGGACCAGAACTTCCAATTGAATAAGTATGAGTAAAGGATCTATGGCCGAAGATAGAAAGTCAAGTTCTAATCGTAACTAAATCTTCCATTTTTTTCTTTCTTTAGAAAGAAATTGGAGCAAAATAGCTATTCAACGATGACTTTGGTTTACTAGAGACATTGGCATATTGTTTTAGCTCGGTGGAAACAAAATTATTTTCCTTAGGATCCTCTCAAATAGAAATAGAGAACGAAGTAACTAGAAAGATTGTTAGAATCACCTTCTTCTAGAAGGATCGTCTAGAAAGCGATTAGTTTTGTTTGTATTCAAACAAAAAAAAGCTGACATAGGTGTTATGGGTATAATTTTGTTCATTTTGTTCACATCTTAAATCTAGGAATTTACTCATCTTCCATAAAGGAGCCGAATGCAACCAAAGTTTCATGTTCGGTTTTGAATTAGAGACGTTCAAAGCACTGAATTGACGTCGACTATAACCCCTAGCC